CATGGACTTGGATCTACCAAATGATAAGAATGCCTCTGAGATTCAATCATAATTAACTTTGCCTCGGTTGTATGTAACCCCCCCTTCACCCCCACCCTCTAAAGTGGTAAAGAAGGGCTCTTTGGGGTCTAATTTTCTTTCTATCTGACAGGACAAATAAATAGGAAGGGATGGTTCTTTCATTGCATTGATAGAAGTCTAACTAGAAAAAGATCTCTCTATTACTTTGAGAAGAGAATCGTTGGTTTGACCGACGAACTACGTGGGAAAATGGACCTTCTTTCTTTGATTTTCAGCAAGCAAGTATTGGAAGCCTAATCGACCTGAACAACATATACGCCTTTGATCCTATAAAACAAATCCTAACTCAAAACCTCCGATATGGCCGTAAATATCCAGAATATGGACAAAGTAGGTACTCCCCGTGCCATTACTAATGAGGTCCAAATAGATTTGGTTTAGCCCGAGAATTTTGTCATCAATAGTCTCGTCCGCACAAACAAGATGCTCTACTAGGTCTTTGAAACTGATTCCGTCTGGTAATGTTACATTTCCATCGGAATCCCTATAATGTTTCGAAAGCCTCTCAAGTACTGCAACGGTTTTCTGCTTTAGTTCTTCATAATGTAAATGAAGGGTACGATTGGTAATATTTCGTTCCATAATTCGTCCAACCGTAAAAGCACCAAAAAGTCCTATCGAAAGAATGAGCCCTAGCCCTAGTGGAATTATGTGATCAGTGATCAACTTGTCCATGAAAGAATTGAATTTCATCCCTGTTGTAGTTCCGCTTCTTGCTCTAAAAATTTAGAAAGACTTGTCGGAAAGAGGCTGGTTGGGTTAGTCCAACCAAGAAAGACATGGGAAAAAGAAAGATGCACAAACACGCTAACGTCCGCCGGGGTCAAGCAGTAGTAACTGATTGCCAGTCGACGAACATAGAACGACTGCCATGGAACACAAACTGAATCAGCAGGAAGATGGCAGTTCTCAGTGTGACCATGAAGCTGGGTGAGAGTGTGTAGGAGGGATATTGGGATAGGTCGAGTTCCAGTGGGGATCGGATCCTTGCATCCTGCTAGCGAGTCCTCCACCCTCACTTAGGTCATATGATAGGAGCCTATTTTTAAACTCAGTAAACCTTTACTACGATATATCTTTTTGTTTTGTTCGATCACAAAGAGTCACAAACCAGCTACCGAAAGAGAGATACTCAATCCGTTACCATGAGAATGGGTGTAGAAGTGGTTTCCCTTCCTTTTCAAGATTTGGCTTGTCTATCGAAAAGAACCAAGATCGTAGTACCGAACCTAATGTTACGCTTTTGTGGATGCTTTAGGGTTTTGGGAATATATGTTTATAAAATTTTAGAAGAATGAGAATGATTTAGCAGAAGAAGAGAAAGCAGAAAGAACACTCATTGCTTTGAAAAATGCGCAAGAGATTTTAATATAGCTCCCTCGAGAAACTTTACTTTCCAATAAACAGGAGATTAGGCCTGAACCAATTGAATAGGTGTACTACCTTTTCACTGGAGCTGGCCCGACAGCAAAGGTAATTGGCCCTGGGACTGCAACTTCAACAGGCTTAAGGATCCTCGACCAATTATGGATGCTCCAATTTGGTAGGCAACTACTCTTGAGACAAGAACAACTACTCCTTCAGAAGCTTACACGGCTTATCCAGAAGCAAGACAAGCTCAGCCCATTCTATCGTAATAAAAGAAGCTCAAGGCTAGAAAGTACTTAAAATGTAACTGCCTAGAGGGCTTGAAACTTTCTCGAAAAGGACAGGAACTGATCCTATCAGTCTTTCATTTCAATATACTTTTATTAAAGGGACAGCCTTTCCTGACAGACTGGGGGAGACCTAGCCTTCCTTATCCTTCTTATCCTTTGAAGAGGCATGTAGTAAATAGAAAAAATCTCTCGAGGGCAAAGCATCGCCCAAATCTTATGACCTTCCTACTGGCTTCACTTACTTGGATGAGAATTCATACTTGAAAGGTCTCTCCCGTGCGTATTGTAAGTAAAGGTCCGGAAAGCCTATTAAAGTATTCCGCCAGAAGCATATGAGAGGATGGAGCCATATATTGGAACAAGGTCTATTTGATTATTTTTCCATATAGGTAAGATACATGAGAGAATATGCGCACTTTCTTTCACTGCTTTGATCACTCGCTTCCATGAGATACATCCTTTCTTTCTCCTAGCCGGTGGACATCTGCTTTCACATCCTCCATCTTGGCAGGGGCTGACTGTAAGTCATCCAAACCCATTTCTGGCAGAATCTTCTTCATCTCCATTCTGACTATTTAAATATCTATTATGACGTAAATACAATTTCTGAATTCCGTACCATAGTGCACAATTATTTTGAATTCCGTACTGTAATACTTGATTTTGCCTCTGCAGATGTTTTCAGGACGAAGACGGTGGTATCGTATTTAATATACAGAAGAATCTCGTCTGCTTAAAGGTGAGACAAAGGCTTCTTCTTCTTATGATTCTGCTTTCACTGTAAGGCACTTATTTTGTATTTCGTAAAAAATCTGACTATCTCGTCTTGTTTGCCGCGTATTCATTTCAAGATTGGATTGAGTGGAGCCAAAGATGCCCCCAATATAGGCACCTAAATGGGCCTTCGGAGCCGGTGCATGCCTAAAGTTTCCTCTAATAATATATATCCCTTGCCCTGGACGAAGAAGAGGCTGTCTCAGATCATGGCGGAGTCGAAGCCCTACGGCTAGGACGTAAGCCAGCCGGAAACCTACTAATCTACTTTGGCATTCATGTGTCACAACTGTATGGGCGGACTGAGAAAGAAAGAAAATCTTCTCTGTCAACGGCGAGTACTGTAAGCTCGATGACTGCATACGTAAGAAAATGTCGAAGGACCAGGCCTTTCCTTTCCATTTTTTTTTCTGTTAATGGATTGGAAAATGCATCGAATTGCATGCAGCATAATTCTTCAATTCAAACCTCCCCCCTCTATGGCAGACGAAATGCGAAAGGGATCCGCAGTAAATTGGCTTGATTAAGTAGCATAATGGGTTGGGTGTCCTCCCTAACCTAAAGGGATGGTCAGATATCCCAGATCTATGCTACGATAATAGACAGCCTCTCCCCGCCTCGGGTGTCTGTCTAAAGAACAGCTTGGGATCCTTTGGCATCCGCTATGTGTGCTCCGCTTGGCCCTAATGTCCACGCTATAGTGAGTGAAGGTGAAAAGAAAGGACTCAATGGCCATGCCCCCTCTTAATGCCAGTTTGCCCGGAGGTGAGAACCCTGCTCAAGAACAACGGTCACACAAATCTAAGCAGTCGATCAAAAATAACAGGCTTAAAGTAAAGTCGCTAGACCACCCTGAGAATCGGCTTTTTTTTTTGTTTTTCTGCCCAAAAATGAAGAAAGACTTGTTGTAAATCACCGGTTGGGTTGGCCAACCAAGAAAGACATGGGAACTTTAGGCGTCTTCTTCTTTTTCTTCTCTTAAGATATTTCTAGTTGGATGAAAAGAGCACTCCTAAATGAGGCCTCTCCTTACAGAGTTTAGAAAGGCTCTTATTCTTTTTAGAATATAGGAAGGAGATTTTACTTCTTAGAAGGAGATGAGCTACCTAGATCTTTGTATGTACTGGTCTCGATAATTGAAGAGAGGAAAGAGACAGAGGAGTACGCGAAAGGACACTGTGAAGGAGATTGATCCTAGCTCCTTCTTTCATACCAGGAAAGAGAAGAGGGGATGCTTGCTATCATTCCAGTGCCAACTGTCCAATCAGTGAGTCAAGCCTGTCTGCCCTTTCAAAGTCAAGGCCATCTTGAGCCAACTTAACAAATTAAGACTCCGGAAGAATATTCACTTGGCATCTAACTTTAGCCCTCTTGAACCTCATTATATATTGTTCCGTAGTTTCTCTAACTTGCTGTCTAATTCGAGCCAAGTCTACCATGGACACACCAGGATCTGTCCTAGATAAATGGGACTGGAACTGGTTCTGCATGTCCTCCCAAGTTAAACAGGTAATCATCATTTGAAGCCTCCCTACACTGGAAAGTAAATCGAGCCATGTGTTCTAAGGCTGAGACACTTCCTTCTTCCGAGAACAAGGTCAATTCAGGTATTTTATACCCCCTAGGAAAAGGGGGGTCAATGGCCTTACCAAATCCCCCAGCCTGCTGTGTCAGTAAAAGAAAGACTACCCTCCAAGAAATTGTATAACTTGGAGAAAGTACTCACTTTGCGTTCCCTGAGAAATAAGATCTAAATAAATATTGTTTAGAGAGCTTACTCTTTCTTCTCGAAAAAGGGGACGTAAGCTTACCTCAATATCAAAGAAACGTTCGCTTACCTCTTGGAGATTGACTCCTGTTGGTAAGTTCACATCTAAAGTAGTATCGCGATATACTCTAAACAGAATTTTTAGTTGGTTCACTATCTTTTCCTTAACAACATCTATTGCTAAATCAGTTACCTCTGTCTCCATATTCAGACTATTTGATGGATCATTCGGCTAGCCCTAACGGCTACAAGAATAGCTACAGGCAGAGCCAAACCCATCCTAGAAATGAAATCCGCAACGAGTTGATCCATAATGAGTATTAGAGTCAAGAGTTCTTAAAGAAGACCGCCAACTCGTATCAGCCCTAACGGCTACAAGAATAGCTACAGGCAGAGCCAAACCCATCCTAGAAATGAAATCCGCAACGAGTTGATCCATAATGAGTATTAGAGTCAAGAGTTCTTAAAGAAGACCGCCAACTCGTATCCCGAAGATACAAGCGACCGGTCCTCTTCTCTTGAGCCAAACCCATCCTAGAAATGAAATCCGCAACGAGTTGATCCATAATGAGTATTAGAGTCAAGAGTTCTTAAAGAAGACCGCCAACTCGTATCCCGAAGATACAAGCGACCGGTCCTCTTCTCTTGCCTTGAAGTGTAGTGTGGTGAGGTTTTGCCTCACAGAAGGAGTGGACAATTTGGGACAAAGCCGAAACTGAACTAACGGAGATTGAGGTATACTCCGTGAAACGAATTTGGCCAGTAAAATACCTAATTGAGGCCATGAAGACGGACAGCGCTTTTAGCCTGCCTGCCTATAGGGTTCTTTTCGATCTTGTACCCTATGTAGGCTTGCTTCGCATAGGCTACACAAGCTTCGGAGCGGTACACTGAAGACCAAGCCAATCTCGACAAAGTGAATCGATTCGATCATTCAAGTCGGATAGCATTTATCGACGCTAGGATCCGACCTACGTTAACAGCTTTCTTCTCTTATGATTTATCGAGTTACAGGGGAATCGAGTGACTTTCTCCTGCGATTGAAGGAGAATAAATAGAGGTCGGCTCTTGGATGGAGTAAGGGGAGAAGGAAGAAATACCTGAGAAAGATGACATGCGGCTAGTCCCAACTCTTAGTCTCGTAGTCTTTCAACTCAGCCGGACTTCCTTTTGCCTTACACTTGATCTTGAGAACTAGCTTGTTCCCAATCTTCTTTCTTCAAGGTGAGAGATCAACCAAGTCCCAGACTCGGTTTGCTCTCACAGACTCCATCTCATCTTCCATTGCTTTTCTAAATATTTTCTTGCTAGGGGATAAGAGAGCCTCTTTCATTAACACATGCTCATCCTTTTCATATGGCCCCTCAATCTAAAATTGAGGAGTAGGCAAATTTTATGGCTGTTCCTATAGAATCTCCTTTGGGACTAATCCACTAGAAGGGGTGTAGCTCCCACTAGGTTTAGGAGGTTGTGGAAATTCATCACATACCTCAACTGAAAAACTTGGTGCGCTACGATTAGGGGTTTCCTTTCTTCCTTATACAAGGTAAAATTCCCTATCAAGCTTACCCCTGTCAAGAAAATGATTCACCAATAGTGACATCTTTTGATCCAAATCCGTCATACTTCCATCTGCTTGATCGTCAGTGAACACATTCCCTTTGGAGCGTGAAGGCTATCTAGAGAAGATACACATCCTTTTTAGTAGGAACCAACTTCCCCTACTTATGAGTATGAGATGTTCACCTTTCAGCTTGTAAACAGTAAAATTAGGCTGACAGCCCTTTTACAATTCAAAATATATATGGAAGTGACGGATTTAGAAGACACTTTTAAAAGTACATAGGCAGCTATTAACATGTATCTTTTCAATGAAATACAGAAATGTTAACCTGCGCCATCATGAACCTAACCATCTGTAATAATATTACAGCCGTCTTCCAGATACACTATTTTGTTGCGGAATCCTACAAATGGTCAGCTGTCTGACTCTAGCCTTTCATCACAGAGCACCTTAAAAATGTTCACACCCTTATTCTCAACGCTTTTCTTGTTTTGTCTAACTGATCTCAGCTACACTTACGCACTATCTGAAGCAATCTAATGCTTCTGACTTAAGGAAGCTCAGATAAAGATGACCATGGTGTGAAAGGTCATCTACAAATGTGATGAAGTAGGAAGCCATATGACTCGCATAAGCACCAAACCATATAAATACAGATGTAAGAAAAGATTAATTGCAATGGAAGATCATCACTGGTTCTCTTATCAAATGGTTTCTTTAAAGTTTTTCTTGCTAGCCAATACTATATGGTAAATTCTAGCGAATGCCTCACCAAGCCTTCTTTAGATAATTTACACATTCTCTCCTGCCTATAGGCCGAGTCTAGCATGTTTACATTAATATTCACATCGCTAGACGATGTAAGCAAAGAAAAACAAATTATCGATCTAAATCATCACAACATGAGACCAACTACTGGCCTGTTTTTGAGCCTTTTTCTGTCAAGGGCGCCGGAGCTACGGAAGACTCCCTATCGCTCGTGCTTCTGGCTACGCTATTGGCTATGCTGATTTCGATACCCTCACCACCTTTGCCCCAGCAGCAAGCCTGCTTCCTTCAAAGCAAAGATCGGATTCGTTCACTGCTAACTAAACAAGAAGAGTTCCGAGTCGATTTGGTCTCAATCCTTTCTTCTCGCCATCTCCGTTGGCAAGTCAAGTCTCATCCCTAGCTTGCTACTTGACTATAGGCAATTGGCTATGATTCGATCTCGAAAGAGTGAAGATCAGGATTGGATGCTGTTCCAATCTCTCTCATAATCCAATTCACCGTAGATTATGATTCCCTTGCTGTCGGGCCGATTCTGCTTTGCTTGCCCACTCTCTTATCTTGTCCACAGATTATTCTTTGTTAAAATAGCCCTAGCTAGATTCATAGCAGCTCCTCTTCTTGAACAACCAAGGCACAGCTTTCAAAGCAAAGGCTAGAATAGCATATAGAAATAGGCGGGATTGCCTTCCTTGCATCAATTGGCACTATCAAGTCGGAATCAACAGCAAGAGAATAGGAAAGGAAGACTTCCTATTCTTCCTTTCCTCTAAAGAAGGTGGTTGGCGGGGAGCTGTGCGGCTTCCTTGAGAAGAGCTTGCCCCCGGCGATATACTCGCTCCTAAGTTGGATGGCAAACTTCTATCGACGGTGAAAGTTCCAGCCGTTGTCCTTGATGTGACTTTTAGGCTTGTAAAGCAAGCAATAAGAATACTCGTTAATAGGCTTTTTCGTTCTTACGGTACCTTGAGAAGTGCCTTTTATTCAGGTTTTTAAGCAGTTAACTTCCTTTCTTTTTTGGTTAAGGCTAGCTTTCCTAAGAAAGTTCCTATGCGGATTGAACCGAAAAAATACCTTCTGGATCATTAGTCCAGACAACTCGATCTTCTTTAGATGAAAGGGAAAACCACTGTTAACTGTGTTATCTAGGGCATTCTAAGTATCGGATCTCCTCTGCTAAGATCCCAAGTGCCATCCCCTTTAAGGAGCTTAGACCTCTTCTTATCCTAAACCCCCTAGAATCACAGGAACGATTGATGGGCAATTCAGTTAAGTAATTTTTTAGTCTATCAAGCTGAAACTAGGACCTAGGAAGTCTCAGAGAGGGCACCCCTTTTAGTTAGGGCAATTGTTTGCCATTTGTTGCCCCACGTTAGAACTCTCTTTAATCGGCTTCTTTATGGCTAAACCCTTTTTTACCGATTTTCTCGTAAACTTCATCCTCAACTTCTGGACGGGTTCGAGAGTTTGGTTCGACTGAGACTGATGTCTCATCGGGTTCAGATGGGGATGGAAATGCGGATTTAGATGCCTCGTATGATAAGGAAGAGAGTTTTTCCAAAGATGAAGACCTAGAGCTCGAGCTTGTTGAGAAAGTCGCTTTAAAGATGGCCACCCTTTCCCTACCTATAGGAAGTCGGGAAGTTTCAAGCAATAGCAAAGGTCGTAGGGAATAGGATCTCTTTCTACGTCTACTGATGCTAATTCGGATGCTTTTGAAAGAGCCTTTGGTTTGGCGTCTGCGGCTCTTTTGATTGATTCGTAAACCGGGTGCTTCAGCTTCGTGGGATTTTGAGAAGCCTTCTAAGCCCGTCCACTGCCCTGGGAAAGCATTGAAATAAGACAAGACAGGGGGTGGAGTGAGCCTAGAGTAGAGGCTCTGAGACTCTCAACTCAGACTTCACTTAGGAGAAGGGAAAGAAACTAGGACATTAACCGAGGTTGAAAGAGCATAGGGAGCTGCTCCGCCAGTTGGTGTAGAGAGATAGGTCACTCTTTCGCATCTCGCGCTGTGGTGATTGGTAGAGGAGCCGAGCGTACGCTAGAATCAAGTGCCTAAGGGCTTCCACTAGGCAATCGGACCACTACATCGAATGAAAGAAACTGGTTTCACGCTGCGCTTTGTTAGTTAGAGTTCGGAAAGCAAACTGAGCAGCTTCTCCTGTCCACTATGGCTGACTTGACTTGGTCTTTTCAAGGAACGCAGCCATCCCTCATGGTAGGAAAGCATCACCTCCTAGACAAGGTGCAACCGCGAGCTTTCTATAATAAATTTCCTACTTAGGAAGAGCCCTTCTCAAAGACAGGCGAGCCGAACCTTCATTAGTTGACTTGGGAATGGAAGAACTGGGGCACTGACCTATCATTCCTACTCTTCTTGTTCTCTTGGTATTGATCCTGAAAGGGAGTTTGTGAGGCAACACAAGTATGGTATACAAGAACTTCTCGTGTAACCTACATATATATAGTGCTTTCTCTTTCCTTCCCCCTAGAGAAAGGGCTTTTATAGCTAAAAAAAAGAATGGTTAAAACTTTCATCCTTATGGCTGGCGGATGACTCTAGAAAGGATCTCCCTCGAAAGGAGAATGAAGACCATTGTAGCTAGTCTCTGTTCTCTTGAATAGGTAGGCTCAGTACGCTAAGGAAGCTTGGTCTGCTTAGGGCTCATAGGAGGTCGGACAGAGAATAGAATTTCGCCGGCGAGATGAGTCTGGGAAAGGTGAAAGGTTGAAGGTCCATAACTGGTAACATAAATGAAAAAGTGGATTTTGTATTCGAGCTGCTGAGGGCCGGAGCTCGTATGGATACATTAATTGTTCTATGAGACGTTGGCACTAAGCACATACTCGGATAGGGTCGCGAAGTGCAAAGATCCGGTCTTTGACAACCGTCGTAAGGACAACAAAACCTATACTTATGTGTGTTCGACACTATAACTATAGGCGAGACCAGTTGAGCTGATCGCCTCGCTTCGCTAGTTAGAGTTGTGCTCTTCCTGAGCTGATTGGGTGCGCCTAGAGCTGTGTTGACGGAGCTACTTCTTGCCGTGTGCCCGGTGCCCAAAGCTCCGACTATTACTGACGATAGGATAGCAGGAAATTTTGCTGCTCCGGAAAGTAGGAGGTTGGGAAAATCCTGCCGAGAATCGAGAGGCGGGAGGGCACCGAAGCTACCACCAGACTAGCGAAAGGTTTCCCGACGAGGAGAAGGATGAGCGAATGACATCATGTATGAAATTACCAACCTACTGATTCCGGATGTAAACTCCTCGCTACCGGGGCAGAAAGGCTAGTAAGTTCGGGGTATTCATTACACCCAAAGGGAAAGCAGCAGCGAAGAGCCATTAAAGACCTTCACAGAGACCCCATAGGTCAAAGGCTCTCTCGATATCCTTAAAAAGACGGATTAGGGCACCGGTCAGGTCCAGAACAAGGGACGATGGGTTCCTACTCTGTTGATGAATCTGTTCTAGACTTACCAACCATCTTATATTAATATTCTTCGGCTGTGGCTTCAGGGTATGCTTCAACAGATGAATCCGCGAACTCGGATGCTTTATCCAATCCAGTTCTTCCTGATGAGTCTCATTCTGTCTATGCCCTTTCTTCTTACTTAGAAATGGGGTTCACTCCATCCATAAAAGGTCGATACAGGAACCCCTTTCTCTTACGGAAAAACAAGAGTTGGAACCTGAGAGAACTCAGTGCAGAGAATGTCAGTTCGATGGTGATGTATGGAATGCTCGGGCATTGATTGAGAAGGAAAGGACACTTTCTGAGGCGCATCAGTTCTATTAGCATTAGCCGCTGATCCCACAATGGAATGGACTCGGCGATTTGACGACCCAAGCCACTAGAACCCAACCCTTAAGGGGCTAAGGTCCAAAGGGCATACCGCTAAAACAGTATCCTTACCCAGCTTTCACACAAGCATAACTGCTTCAATAACGAGAGAAACCGCGCACACAATGGAAGTATACCTAAAGTAGTTTCCTTTGGAAAACAACTATTAACTTCGCAAGGGCGTTTAGGCTAGGGCGGAGATTAAGTTAAGCACAGAAATTTTTAGAAGCGGAGGTTTTTTTATAATTAATGCTTGCCGGGAACCGGTACAATCAGGATAAAAGCTTGCCATGGCTTCCAAGCAAGCTGTGTCGGGGGACAGAACTCGAAGTACCGACCCAGTAACACACCACTACTCTGGACTGGATCTATTTGAATAGCTTGAAGTGCTCTTATCTGAGCTAGCCATTACATTTGGAGGCTGACCGGCAACAGAAAGAGAGGCTGCTTCCTTATAATTAATAATGGGAAGGCCACGCCACCCACGAGAACTTTATTTCACTATTAGCTTGATTTCCTGCCAGCTTGGAATCGAGGAGTAGTAAAGTTAGCTTTAGTCCTTTCAGTATGGAAAGTAAGTAGGACAGTTATCGGACCTAATCAAGATAATCTAAGGCCAGGTAGGACAACCAGTAAGCATTAGTCCAGTTCGAAAGCTAGTTAGATGTGACAAGACAAAGACAGTTAGCCACAGTTAGTACAGCGAGTCAGGCGCAGGGAAGGTCTAGTGCTAAGCCTTTCCTCTAATTAGATTTCCTATTCTTTCTCCTCTCATACTCGGGTAACACTAACACAAACTGCTATTTAGACATTGAAGTAAGTCCTTGAATTGAATAATTCTCTACCAACTCAAAGAATCTCCTTCGCTTCAGTCAGCACACCCAAGGAATATAGAGGCTTAGTTACTTGACTGTGCTGCGGGAATGTACTGCTGCCGTAATCCTCTACTGGCAATACGGAACGTAAAGCAGTAATGAGCTACGGAATAGAGCAGGTTATTCATAAAGCGCAGGGAAGCGATAAAGCAAGTAGTGCTCTTTCGGAAGAAAGAATTCCGGCTCTTAGTCCAGGACGCATATTTCTTACTTGCCTTTTAAAGCATTCCGTAAAGGGTGAGAAATTAACGTGCTGCAGTGCCAAAGGCTCAGTACCAATGAGCGGTCCAGAGCTATGGATACTCTTTGGAGCTGATCGGGTAGTCCCCTCTCTTATGAGTGATTCTCTATGCTTTCCTTCTTTCGGCAGAAGCATAGATGCTAACCTATTGAAGTCCTGTTAAAGCAAGCACTCCTCCGGCGGAGGTACTACTCTCAGTCAAAACTCAACTCTCGCTAATAAGGCCTAAGCAGACGAGGTAAGATAAAAGAAGAAAAACCGAGGATGGGAAGGGAAGTCACGAAGGTTTTATTTTCTAAAAGATCGGATTTAAGCTAAAACCCAGTCTCAAAAGGAATATCTTAAGAGAAGAAATTAAGCAGATGCCATGGACTAAGAAAGCAGTGGTAGAACCCAGCTTGACTGCACTAAACTGAAAGGCGAGGCTAGGATCCACCCCGTGATACCTCCTTTCGTGCGCCCCTCACCTCCCCACTAATAAGAGCTCCAGCTTTTGCAATTGTAGATGCTGAGGTTTCGGTAGCATTCCATTCTTCTTTTTAATTCCATCCATCCTTTACTCAACTCAATTTATATTTTCGTATATAAAGAAGACAGACAGATTGGATTTGTCTTTCCTTGATGCCGGAGTTAAGGCAGCCTAAACTGCCAACATGTCAGAGGAAGAAGATGCTCGGAACAAGTGGGGGATTAGGTAGCAATTTGACAGTGCCAGAGTTGAGCTTGGAAGAACTGCTGATTCGAGAACAAGAATTCTAACTTTTTAAGGGCCTTTCCTTCCGCAGTGGCAATAGAAATTCCAATTCCCTGGCATTCGTAACGGAGCTTGGGGCTTTCGAACTCTCGTTCGGACTTTGCCGAGATAGAGGCATATTTAACATAGCAGGATAGCAGCCATCCAGACTTAGCTGAAGAAGATAAAATCATT